TAGGCTCTGGGTGTTCGCTGTTCAAGAATTCTTGTTTAGGCAGTTCATAACATCCATACATAGTGTTTTGATCCAAGATTTCAATTCTTCCATGTTTCAGCAGTAGCATATTGTTCCATGGAGCTAAGGTCCAAAATTTGGAAGAAACAAGCGTTTCCACGACTCTACCACCCAGTCAATTCTGTTCCACTCCCTATTTATTTCATGACCATATATCCTTTATCCTTCCGGCTAAGGAATGGGAAACCCTTCTCCTGTTACATGACTCCAATTTTCATTTCATCCGGGAAAAGCCATCTTTTTCTCAACAATGTCTTTGTCATTTGATCCAATAGCCTTCCGTTAGATAGGAACAGATTTGATAAATACTGATAACTCTCGGATAGAGTATTAGAACGGAAAGATCCATTAGATAATGAACTATTGGTTCTAATCCATCTCTGGTGATGAATCAACAATTCGAAGTGCTTTTCTTGCGTATTCTTGATAAACCAGCGTTTATATATAGATGTAGGAGGATCTGTTTGGGAAGTAAGAAGCCCTTTTGACATCTCTTCATCTGCAAAGAATTCTCGATGTGAAAACACAGAGACAGGGGGCTGATCTTTGAATAGGAAAAAGAGTGGATCTGCAGGGTCCCAAATGAATTGGCTTATTCGAAAAAAGCCTTGTTCTTTGGAAGATCTATCTCGTGTCTGGTACTGCATGGTTCCACTCTGCAAGAACTCCGAATCATTCTCTTGAAGCTCATTCTCTTCATCATAAATGATCCGCTTGCCCCGAAATGACCTGGCCCAATAGGGAAATCCCAATTCATTGGGCCTTTCGATACAATAAAATAGAAAGCCCCAAGGGCGCCATATTCTAGGAGCCCAAACTATGTGATTGAATAAATCCTCTTCTATCTGTTGCGGGTCGAGGGCTCCTTCTACTTCCCCTTCTTCAAACTCCGATTCGTATTTTTCATAGAGAAATCTCTGATCAACGATAGAATAAGACCCATTTTGCATCATATCTAAAGGATTCCTTGGTTCGGGCCGAAGAAGCAATGTCACTCGATCATTATCAAACTGACTGCAATCTTTTTCTGTCCGTGAGGATCCCCCCAGAGCACCTTCTACTTCTAATAGGCCATGAACTAGATCAGAAGCATTCTCAACGAGTCCATAAGAAGTGATCCCATTTTTTTCATCGGGTCCGGGTAGAGACCAAAGGTCTTGGGCGACCGATCCGGCAGAACAACTCAAAAGATAAAGAAGTATCGTTAATTTCTTCATGCTCGTTCCAAGTTCGAAGTACCATTTGTACAAATAAGAATCCCTTTCGTTACATGATTTCTTCTTCATATAGATAGATATAGGATCTATGGGGCAATTACTTAGAAGTACATTTTGTGCAACAGCCCTTCCTATCTGATAGAAAAGGATCTCATGATCCTGAACCGATCTTACCTGGGATCGCAAATCCCAAGTTTGTCTATGAAGAGCGGATCTAATTGTATTAGTGTCTATAATTGATTTCTTCTGTGTAATACTAATCGCTAAGGCCTCATTGGTAAGTGCTACAAGATCTCGTGCATTGGAACCCACGGTTATGGACCCGAATTCATTAGTATGGAACATTTTCTTTTCCAAGTGAAATCCCTTAGTATATGAAAGATTGAAAAAGTGCTTTCGTTGTTGTGGAATAAGAAGCCTTCGTATCTTAATGCATGTATTTAATTTATTCGGAACTATTAGAGCGGGATCCACTTTTTGGGGAATATGAGTCGAAGCAATAACAAGAATATTTCTAGTGGAACATCTTTCACAATCCCTGGATAGATAGTTCACTAATAGACCGAGGGATAAGTAATTCGACTCATTCACATCCAGATCATGAATGTTTGGAATCCATATTATGCAAGGAGACATTGCTTTTGCTAATTCGAATTGAAGGGTGATAGAAAATCGGTCTATTTCCGGCATCATATCCATATTTAGCGCATTCATCAGAGTTAGCAGCTCCGTATCGAGGTCAAGATCGATATCGTCACTAGCATCAATCTCGTCACTATCATCAATATTGTCACTATCATCAATATCGATATCATCAATAAGAAAACCTTTAGGCTTGTTATCCAGGAACTTGTTCAGAAATACCAAAGGAACATAGGAGTTTGTCGCTAGGTATTTGACCAAATAGGAGCGTCCAGTTCCTATAGAACCTATCACTAAAATACCCCTAGAGGGGGATAGGGCTAAGCGGAGCGAAAAGGGTTTTTCATGAGACGGGAAATGAAAACTATTAGCCCCACACGGGGTTTGTGAATAAGTGATTGTCTGATAATGAGCAAGGAATATCCGTCTTTCTGCTAAACAGGATGTATTGAACTCATAATTCATTAGACACTTTTTATGAATGTCAACTAAATATCGTAAGTAAATTGCTCCCGGGTGTTCAATCATTTGATAACCAGAGTCGTTCTTTGATAAATGATCACTAGATAAATAATCACTAT